TTGCGTATAATGTAATAATGTAATTAAAAAGAAATAAAAACTTTTTACATATTTTATTGGCAATTCTAGTGCGTGTATATGAAAATTTTTTGGTTTGGGGTTGGCTAAAAAAAAAATAATATCGATCAGTTTAACCGTGTGTCGGGGGGAAGGGGGGGTTGAATTGAGTAAAAACAGATGATTTTCCTAACTAAATTATTGGGAAAATGGTTTCGTAGCGGTTAAGAATATACACTATTCATTTTTTAAGTATTAAATTTAGTTTATGTCTATATAACATTGATATATATTAACACTTTCATATATTAGTTAAACTACATAAGCATGTTATGTTCAGGTTTAGATTAAGATTCACCAGGTATAAGTTTATATGTCTATTGACCTCACAGAGAAAAAAAAAAGAAAACATGACATCAAACCAGTTTTGGGGGGTCACGGGGGATCCAGGTCGTAAGAATACTTCACTTTTATGCCAGAAAAAGTTCACGGTGATAAGTCTGAAGCAAGGCGCACCTGAGATTGCGCGCCGGATGCATTTTGAATGTGAACGTCCGTGGTACTACAAAATAGGTCCTTAGATCTAGACATCGCATCCTAGGGGGCGGGTTGCGGGTTTCTCGTCTCCGTGGGGAATTTAAGACTTGAAGGGCACAAAAACAAATCCGAATGGAAATTAGGTGAATGTACTATTATGCATAATATGTCCCCGCCTTACATCAATTATGGCAATTTAGCACAAGCGATAATTTAACCCCCCCAGAATTTTGGCCTTGGGTGCTAAAAGTGGAAGTGAAAATCTTTCTCGTTTGAATTTTTTGTGATTTTTTGTGATTTTTTGTGATTTTTTGTGATTTTTTGTGATTTTTTATAATTTTTTATAAATTTTTATAATTTTTTATAATTTTTTATAATTTTTATAATTTTTATAATTTTTATAATTTTTGTTTATCTTTATGGGGTAATTTAAATGCTATTTACAACGTGTTTAGGTTATAACTACAGAACATAAATTAATTTTAAGTTTAAAGCATGAGTTTGGGGTAATATAATAAAGATTTAGATTAGGGAATCAAATGTATTAGGTAGACGAATAAATATAAGAAGAGGCTGGTAAAAAAAGGTTTGATAAGTTAAATAATCTGGTTGATAAATAGGTTACTATATAGAATAAATATAAGAAGAGGCTGGTAAAAAAAGGTTTGATAAGTTAAATAATCTGGTTGATAAATAGGTTACTATATAGAATAAATATAAGAAGAGGCTGGTAAAAAAAGGTTTGATAAGTTAAATAATCTGGTTGATAAATAGGTTACTATATAGAATAAATATAAGAAGAGGCTGGTAAAAAAAAGGTTAGATTAGATTTATATTTATATGGCTTATGGGAGATAGTAATTCTCCGTTTTTGGTTTACAAGACCAATGTTTTTCTAAACTACATAAGCATCATTTTATTAATTTATTTTCTATAATTCCCCCAGTTGGGATAAAGAATATAAATAATGAGAAATATAAAATTGATGCTATTTGACCAATTTCAATAAATGGGGGTTCTACTGGCTGTCCCCCAATTCAGGTTAAAACTAATGTATTTGCGATTAATAATCAAAATATTATTTGTGTGGTTGGTCGAAATACGAGGCTTCGGTGTTTTGAGGTGTGTAAGACTGGGATGATTATTAGGATAAAGATGGAAGATGCTAATGCAATTACTCCTCCTAATTTATTAGGAATTGAACGAAGAATTGCGTAAGCAAAAAGAAAATATCATTCTGGTTGAATGTGTGGTGGAGTAATTAATGGGTTAGCTGGAGTAAAATTTTCGGGATCCCCCAACAGGTTAGGAGTTAATAATGATAATAGTATTAATATTATAATTATAATTAAAAATCCTAATATATCCTTATATGAAAAGTATGGGTGAAATGGAATTTTATCTCCATCTGAGTTAAATCCTGTAGGATTATTTGATCCTGTTTCGTGAAGAAATAGAAGGTGTACAATAGTTGCTCCTACAATAATAAATGGTAAAATAAAGTGGAAGGCGAAAAATCGGGTGAGGGTGGCTTTATCTACTGAAAATCCACCTCAGATTCATTGAACTAGCGTATCCCCTAGGTAAGGAACTGCTGAAAGAAGGTTTGTAATTACAGTGGCCCCTCAGAATGATATTTGGCCTCATGGAAGTACATATCCTACAAATGCAGTTGCTATAGTTAAAAATAATAGAATTACTCCAATATTTCATGTTTCTTTATATATATATGATCCGTGATAGATTCCTCGTCCAATATGTATATAAATACAGATAAAGAAGAAAGATGCTCCGTTTGCGTGAATATTTCGTATGATTCACCCATAATCTACATCACGGCAAATATGTGCTACTGATGAGAATGCTGAAATGGTATCTGCTGTATAATGTATAGCTAAAAATAATCCTGTAGCAATTTGTGAAATTAGACAAATTCCTAGTAAAGATCCAAAATTTCATAAATATGATAAATTTGAGGGGGCGGGGAGGTCAATAAAAGAGTTATTAATAATTTTAAAAATTAGGTGGGTTTTTCGTATGATGTGGGTCATTAGTTTTTATAGTTGAATACAACATTGATTTTTCAGATCAAAAGTTTTGGTTAAAATCCAAATAAGAATTATGATTTATATAAGTTTTTTAGGTTTAATTGGATTAATTATTGGATTTATTGCTGTGGCTTCTAATCCGTCTCCTTATTATGCGGCTTTAGGTTTGGTATTAAGTGCAGTTTGCGGGTGTTGAGTTTTGGTTGATTTAGGTATTTCATTTTTATCTCTTGTGTTATTATTAATTTATTTGGGGGGAATATTAGTGGTGTTTGCTTATTCCGCTTCGTTGGCAGCTGAGCTTTATCCAGAAGCTTGAGGAAATTGATCAATTTTTATGTATATTATTATTTATTCTATTGCAGTTTTAGTTTATTATTTAATGGTATGTGATATTCATGATTATGAAAATTTATTTTCGGGAGATTTGATTGGGTTTAGTATAATAACACATGATTGTAATGGGGTGGGTTTAATATATAGTGGTGGAGTTATCTTTTTAGTAGTTTCTGGATGAGCTCTTCTTCTAACCTTATTTGTGGTCTTAGAAATTACTCGTGGGGTATCGCGTGGTTCTTTACGAGCTATTAGGATATTATAATTATGATAAAAGAGGTGGAAATAAAAAATACTAATATATAAGTTTTAATTATTCCTGTTTGAATTATTGTAGTGGTTTTGATATGTGGCAGTTGTAAGTTAAAAATACCTTTGGGTCCTGATTTTTCATATCATGTTGAGTCTGTAATTATTGTGGCTAAATTTTGTCCAATTAATATTTTTAGTGTTGGTGAAAAGCGGTGAATAGTATAAGGAAAGAATGCTAATATATTTGAAAATATATAGGAGTTAGTTTTTAATGTTGAGTTTGATGTTAGGTTTAGTACATCTATTGCTAGAATTAATCCTATAAAAGTAATGATTAGTGCTAGTATTTTTAATGTTAATGGTATTGTTATAATTTGTGGTTTTATTATTGGTAAATTAATAATGATGATTAATCCTGCTATAATACTTCCCCAAGCTAAGCGTTTAATTGGATTTAATAATATTTTATTATTTTCATTAATAAAATTTATTGAGTTAAGTCGGGGGGTGCTTATTGATGAAAAAAAAATAATTCGAAAGCTATAAATAGCGGTAAAAGAAGTTGCAATTAGTGTAATAATTAATGATCAGCAATTAAGATTTGAATTATTTATTGCTTCAATAATTGAATCTTTAGAGAAAAATCCAGATAAAAATGGGGTTCCTGTTAGAGCTAGACTGCCAATAGTTAAACAGGTTGTTGTTACTGGAAGTGCTTTTTGTAAACCTCCTATTTTTCGAATATCTTGTTCATTATTAAGATTATGAATAATAGAGCCGGAGCATAAAAATAATATTGCTTTAAAGAAAGCATGAGTGCAAATATGAAAAAATGCTAATTGTGGTTGATTAAGTCCAATTGTAACTATTATTAATCCTAATTGACTTGATGTTGAGAGTGCTACAATTTTTTTAATATCATTTTGAGTTAGTGCACAGGTAGCTGTAAATATGGTAGTTAGGGCTCCTAAGCATAAGCAAGTTGTTATGGAGGGAGGACTTTGTTCTAGTATTGGTTGAAATCGAATTAAAAGAAAAATACCTGCTACGACTATTGTGCTTGAGTGTAGTAAAGCTGAGACTGGGGTTGGACCTTCTATGGCTGCTGGTAATCATGGGTGAAGTCCGAATTGAGCAGATTTTCCAGTTGCTGCTAAAATTAAGCCTAGTGTTGGGATTAATGATTTATTTTCTAGTATAAATGTTTGTTGAATTTCTCATGAATTAATATTAGTTGCTAGTCATGCTATGGTAATAATTAATCCAATATCTCCGATTCGATTATATATAACTGCTTGTATTGCGGCAGTATTAGCGTCTGCTCGTGAGTATCATCATCCAATTAAGAGAAAGGATATAATTCCAACCCCTTCCCACCCGATAAGTAATTGAAAGAAATTGTTAGCTGTTACCAAAATTATTATTGCTATTAAGAATATTAATAGGTATTTAAAAAATTTATTAATTATTGGGTCTAGGTGTATATATCAGATAGCGAATTCTAGAATAGCTCATGTGACAAATAAGGCTGTAGGTAAGAATACAATTGAGTATTGGTCAAGTTTAATATTTAAGCAAATATTTAAATTATTAATTAACATAAAATTAAAGGTAGTAATTGTTGACTCTATTCCTTTATTTATAAATATTATTAAAGGCAGTATACTAATTATGAAAGATATTTTAACTGATGATTTAACAATAGTATGTCAATTATTTAAAGATTTAATAACTAAGGGTATAAAGAGAAGAAATAATGATAAAATAATAGAAGAATTAAAGATTAATATAAAATTCATTACTTTTACTTGGATTTGCACCAAGAGTTTTGACATCTAAAATCAGTGGATTACTATTATCCTTTAAAAGTGAGTAGATCGTGGAATTTAACCTCGTATTAGATAATTAGCAGTTTCTATGTTTCTTTACTCTTCTCGGTTTATAGAAAGAATTTCACTTTCATTTCTAGAATCACAATCTAGTGTATTAATTAAACTATATATACATATATTACCTGAAATTAATTCTGGTTTTAATATTAATAATAATATTGGTAATAAGTGTATAATTAATAAGCAATGTTCTCGGGTGTAAGTGGGGGATATATATTTTAAGTGTTTAGATAAATATCCTCGTTGAGTTATAAGGAATATATATAATGTATAAGCGGCAGTAATAATTGTTCCTAATCCTGTAATTAAAATAGTTCATGGTGATCAATTAAACAATGATGTTATAATTATTAATTCTCCTCATAAATTAGGGGTGGGTGGAAGAGCTATATTAAATAAATTTGATAATAATCATCATGTGGCTATTAAGGGAAGTATTATTTGTAGTCCTCGGGCAAGTAGTATTGTTCGACTGTGGGTTCGTTCATAGTTTGTATTTGCTAAACAAAATAAAGAGGATGAAATTAGACCATGTGAGACTATTAAAATAATAGCTCCTGTAAAGCTTCAAGGAGTTTGGATAAGTGCAGCAGCTACTACAAGTCCTATATGGCTTACTGAAGAATATGCGATTAGAGATTTGAGGTCAGTTTGTCGTATACAAATTAAACCGGTCATTAAGATGCCCCATAAAGCTAAAATAATAAAAGGGTAAGAGAGCTCTACTAATGGATTAAACATTAGTGTAATTCGAATAATTCCATATCCACCTAATTTTAATAATACTGCAGCAAGAATTATTGAGCCTGCCACTGGAGCTTCTACATGAGCTTTAGGTAATCATAAATGAGCTCCATATAGTGGTATTTTAACTATGAATGCTGTTAGACATGCTAATCAAAGAACTTTATTTATAATTGTTGTTGTTGATATTTGAGGTAAATTAATTAAAAATTCTATGTGAAGGGAATTTGTTGAATTATATAATAAAAGGAGGGCGATTAAAAGGGGTAGTGAGCCTGCTAAAGTATAAAATAGAAAATATGNTCCTGCATTTAGGCGTTCTGTTTGATTTCCTCATCGAGTAATAATAATTAGTGTTGGAATTAAGGTTGCTTCAAATGAGATATAAAATAAAATTAATTCTGTTGAAGAAAATGCTAAAATAAGTGCTAATTGTAAAATCGTGAATATTGATGTGTATATTTGTTGACGATATATAGGATTATTTTTTAAATGGTTTTGGCTAGCTAAAATTATTAATGGGAGGAGTCAACAGGTTAAAGTTAATAAGGGTGAGGAAATTTGATCTAACCCCATATATTTGTTTAATATAATTATTATTTCAAATGGAAGTATTAATAATATGAGACTGGTTATAGCAATAAATAGACTATTGATAATGGTGTTGAATCATAATCATTTTTTAGATGATAATCAAATTATCGGAATTATTATTATTGTAGGTAAAATAATTTTTAGCATTGCAGCAGATTAAGATTTTTTAAATGATCTGTGCCGTGTGTTCGGGTAGTGGCTACTATTAAAGATAGTCCGGTACTTGCCTCACATGCGGAGAAAGTTAATATAAATATTGGAGTTGAAAAGTATATTGTATTTTCTAGTTGTTTCGTTCAAATAGATATTATTAAAAATAATGCTAATATTATTCCTTCAAGACATAGTAGGGCTGAAAGTAGGTGAGTGCGCTGGATAACTAATCCTGAGACACTAATTAAGAATGTTGAATAAAGTGTAAATAAGGTTGGGGACATAAAGTATTTCTGAATATATCAGAATCTATTGAGTCGAAATCAATAATCTTTTTAGACTAAATACTTATTCTGCTCATTCTAGGCCCCCTTGTATTCACTCATAAATCAGGCCTAACGTTAATAAAATAAGAATAATAATTGACCAAATTAATATATTTATTGGTAATATTTGAGTAGCTCATGGGGTTGGAAGCAGTAGGGCGATTTCTAAATCAAATAAAAGAAATAGAATTGCGACTAGAAAAAATCGAACTGAGAATGGAAGACGTGCAGATCCCAGAGGATCAAATCCGCATTCATACGGGGATAGTTTTTCTGAATCCGGATTATTTATTGGTAATCAAAATCCAATAATAATTAAAGTAATTGAAATAATTGTGGTAATAGTTATTATAAACATAATAATCATTGTCTTTTCTTAGATTAAACCAAGATCTAATAATTGGAAGTCATTTATATTTTATACTAAAAAGACATGATCCTCATCAGTAGATTGAAACATATAGAAACAGTCATACAACATCTACAAAATGTCAATATCAGGCAGCCGCTTCAAAGCCAAAGTGGTGGTTAGATGTGAAGTGAAAATTAATTTGACGTACAAGACATGTTAATAAAAATAAGGAGCCAATAATTACATGTAATCCATGAAATCCTGTTGCCACAAAGAAAGTTGACCCATAGACTCCGTCTGCAACAGCGAAAGGGGCCTCATAATATTCAGCTGCTTGAAGCGCGGTAAAATATAATCCTAGTAGAATTGTTAATAATAAGGATTGGATGGTTTCTTTACGATTATTTATTATAATGCTATGGTGAGCTCATGTTACGGTTACACCAGATGCTAATAAAACTGCTGTATTTAATAGGGGGACTTCAAATGGATCTAATGTAATTACTCCAGTTGGTGGTCAAGATTCTCCTAGTTCTGGAGTTGGTGCTAAACTAGAATTGTAAAATGCTCAAAAAAATCCAAAAAAAAATAACACCTCAGAGGTAATAAATAAAATTATACCATAGCGTAGTCCTTTTTGTACTGGGGTTGTATGATGTCCTTGAAATGTGCTTTCTCGTACAATATCTCGTCATCATTGAATTATTGTTAAAATTATAATAATTAATCCTAAATTTATTAATGATATATATTCAAAGTGAAATCATATTGCTAGGCCGGATGTTAATAATAATGCGGCGATAGCTCCTGTAAGTGGTCAGGGGCTTGGGTTAACTATATGAAAGGCATGAGCTTGGTGTGTCATTAAACATTTTCTTGTAGATAAAGGCTTAGTAATAATACAAAAACATATGCTTGAATTATAGCTACAGCGATTTCTAGTAGGGTAAGTAGAAATAAAATTATTGCAGTAAGAATTGCAATTATTGGTATTAGTGATAAAAGTATAAAGATTGCTGTAGAGATTAATTGGATTAATAGATGTCCTGCAGTTAAATTAGCAGTTAATCGTACACCAAGTGCTAATGGTCGAATAAATAAGCTAATTGTTTCAATTAAAATAAGAATTGGAATTAATAAAGAAGGTGTGCCTTCTGGTAATAAATGTCCTAAAGTTATAGTGGGTTGATTTTGTAGTCCAATAAGAAGGGTGGCTAATCACAATGGAACTGCTAGTCCTAGATTTATAGATAGTTGTGTTGTTGGTGTAAATGTATATGGTAACAAGCCAAGTAAATTTATTGATATAATAAATAATATTAAAGAGGCTAAAATAAGTGCTCATTTATGTCCTTTTAAGTTGATTGGATTAAATAATTGTTTTGTGATTATATGTAAGAATCAAAGTTGTAAAGATGAGAGGCGATTAATTAATCATTTATTTGTTAGTTTTGGAAGTAATAATCAAGGCAGAGCTAAAGAAATTATAATTAGTGGAATGCCTATTAATGTTGGACTTATAAATTGATCAAAAAGGCTTAAATTCATAATCAATTTCATGATTGAGGTTTATTTTTAATAACATCTTGTATAGTTGGTTCATTTAATGTTTTAAAATTATTAATTTTATATATTAAAATAATTAAATAAATTAGTCATGATGTAATAAAAATTAAAAATCATGGGTTAGGGTTTAATTGTGGCATATCATTAAGGGTGATTGGGAGCACCGAACTACAGCTTAAAAGGCTGTTGCTTATCCATGAAAGCTTCTTAATGAAATTTCTAATATGTGAGAGGCTCAAGCTTGAAAGTAATTTAAGGGAGTTGTTTCTACAACAACTGGTATAAAACTATGATTAGCTCCACAAATTTCAGAACATTGTCCATAAAATATTCCTGGTCGTGATATAATAAAGGTTGCTTGGTTAAGTCGTCCTGGGATAGCATCTGTTTTAATACCTAAAGATGGAACCGCTCATGAGTGTAATACATCTTCAGCTGAGATTAATATGCGGATTGGGGATTCTATTGGAACAACTATTCGATTATCTACCTCTAATAAGCGGAATTCTCCCGCTAATAAATCTTGTATGGGTATTATATATGAATCAAATATAATATTTTCATAATTCGTGAACTCATAACTTCAATACCACTGATGTCCAATGGCTTTAACTGTTAAATGAGGATCATTAATTTCATCTATTAAGTAAAGGATGCGTAAAGATGGGAGGGCAATAACAATAAGAATAATTGCAGGTATAACTGTTCAGACTATTTCAATTTCTTGGGCGTCCATAGAGTTTGTATTAGTTAATTTTGTTGTTATTATAGCTGTAATAATATAGAGTACTAAGGTGCTGATAAGAAATACTGCTATTAAAGCGTGATCGTGAAAATATAATAATTCTTCTATAATAGGAGAGGCTGCGTCTTGAAAACCTAGTTGTGATGAGTGTGCCATATAGATGTACAAGAATTGAACTAGTAATTAAGTCATGACAAGGCTTAGTAATTATTTTACTAACATCTAAGGGGGTGACAGATTAGCTATGTAAGTAACTTGAAATTATTATAAGGGGGTTCAATTCCCTCCTCTCTTGTTTATAATAACTTGTACATATGATGGTTCTTCAAAAGTATGATAAGGTGGTGGACACCCATATAATCACTCAATATTTGTTGAAGAAAATTCTATATTTATTACTTCTCGTTTAGATGCGAAGGCTTCTCAAATAATAAATATTATTATAATAACTGCTAGTATGGAAATTAGAGACCCAATAGAAGATATTGTATTTCAAAGGGTATATGCGTCTGGATAGTCTGAGTATCGTCGTGGTATACCTGCTAGACCTAAAAAGTGTTGAGGAAAAAAGGTTAAATTTACACCAATAAATATAACTCCGAAGTGAATTTTTGATCATGTAGGATGAAGTATAAATCCTGAAAATAATGGGAATCAGTGTACGAATCCTCCTATAATAGCGAATACAGCACCTATCGATAATACATAATGGAAATGAGCTACTACATAATAAGTATCGTGTAAGACAATGTCTAGTGAAGAGTTGGCTAATACAATACCGGTGAGACCGCCTACGGTGAAAAGAAAAATAAACCCCAGGGCTCATAACATGGCTGCATCTCATTTAATGGTTCCTCCGTGCATTGTTGCTAATCAGCTAAATACTTTTACACCAGTGGGAATTGCAATAATTATTGTGGCTGAGGTAAAATATGCTCGAGTATCAACATTTAAATCAACAGTAAATATATGATGAGCTCAAACGATAAAGCCTAAAAGGCCAATTGATATTATTGCCCAAACTATTCCTATATATCCAAATGGTTCTTTTTTAGATGAATAATATGTAACAATATGAGAAATTATACCAAATCCAGGTAAAATAAGAATATATACCTCTGGGTGCCCAAAAAATCAAAATAAGTGTTGATATAAAACTGGATCTCCGCCACCTGCTGGATCAAAAAATGTAGTATTAAGATTTCGGTCTGTTAGAAGTATTGTAATTCCTGCTGCTAAAACGGGTAGTGATAATAATAGTAAAATAGCGGTAATTAATACTGATCAGACAAATAATGGTGTTTGATATTGTGATATTGATGGTGGTTTTATATTAATAGAAGTTGTAATAAAGTTAATAGCGCCTAAAATAGATGACACTCCGGCTAAGTGAAGTGAAAAGATGGTTAAATCTACAGAGGCTCCCGCATGAGCTATATTTCCGGCTAAGGGCGGATATACTGTTCATCCGGTTCCGGCTCCAGCTTCAACTCCTGAGGAGGCTAATAAGAGAAGAAGTGAGGGGGGTAATAATCAGAAGCTTATATTATTTATACGTGGGAAGGCTATATCAGGTGCTCCAATTATTAGTGGGAGTAGTCAATTTCCAAATCCCCCAATTATAATTGGCATTACTATAAAAAAAATTATTACGAATGCATGGGCTGTAACGATTACATTATAGATTTGATCATCTCCTAATAAAGCTCCCGGCTGGCTTAATTCTGCTCGAATTAAAAGGCTGAGGGCAGTCCCAACTATGCTAGCTCAAGCACCAAATATTAAGTAAAGGGTACCAATATCTTTATGATTTGTTGAGTATAGTCATCGAGTGATTATCACAGGTAAAGTGGCCGAACAGGTATTAAGTTGTAGCCTTAATAATAGAGGTTTAAATCCTCTCTGTACCAAGCCCTGTGGTGTACAGCACATAAAATTGCAAATTTTAAAAGAGCAAATGACTCCTGCCGGGGCTTCTCCCGCTTTTTCCCCCCCCACAAAGCGGGAGAAGTAGATTAAAGCCTAGTTTAGGTATTTAGCTGTTAACTAAAAGATTGTAGGATAAAGCCTTCTAATCTAGTAAGGTTTTATCTTAATTAAAGTGTCTGGGTTGCATTCAGAGTATGTAAGATAAAGTCTTGCAAATCTTAATCAAAGATTAAGAAATTTAATTCTTTCTTTAAGCTTTGAAGGCTTTTAGTCTTATAACTTAAATCTTTAAATTATATTTAAAATTAATGGTGTAATTGGTAATAATATTGTTGATATAATGATTGTTGTTGATATATTTAATTTTATTTTTAGTCGTCATATTAGTTTTGAGCTTATTGTGGTGGGAGGGGTGGTTAATGATATTATATAAGAAAGGCGCAAATAAAAAAAAAGACTTAATAAGGTCGATATTGCTGCTATCATAGCTAGTGGAATATTTTGTTTAATAATTTCTTCAAGAATTAATCATTTAGGTATAAATCCTGATAGTGGGGGAAGTCCTCCTAAGGATATTAAAATAATAATTATTGTTGAGGTAAGTGATAAATTTTTTATTCATGAAGAAGCTATTTTATTAATATTAGTTGATAAAAGTTTTATTATTATTAAAAATATTGATGTTGTTAATAATAAATACATTATAAGGTTAAGGAGTGTGAGGTTTGGGGAATATGATATTACAATTATTATTCAACCTAGGTGTGCAATAGAAGAATAAGCTATTATTTTGCGGAGTTGAGCTTGATTTAATCCTCCTCATCCTCCAATTAATAATGATAATATTCCTAAAAATATAAATAATGTTGTATTGATTTCTGAACTTACTTGAATTATTAATGTTATTGGTGCAAGTTTTTGTCATGTTGAAAGGATTAAACATGTTATTAGGTCTAAACCTTGAATAACGTCTGGGAGCCATATGTGAAATGGGGCTACTGCTAGTTTAATTATTAGGGCTGTCGTTAATAATAATAATGGAGTTTGAGTTTGTATATTAATGATTGTTCATTCGCCAGTGTATCACGCATTTAATGTTGTTGCGAATAATAATAGGGCAGATGCTATTGATTGAATTAAAAAATATTTAATTGCTGCTTCTGTTGACCGGGGGTGATGTATCTTAGATATAATGGGAATAATTGCTAGTGTATTTAATTCGAGTCCAATTCAAGCTAAAAATCAATGATTGCTAATAAAGGTAATAATTGTTCCGGCGGATAAGCTTGAAATTAATATTGATAAGGCATATGGGCTCATTAATAAAAGAAGGGGTTAAACCAACATTTTTGGGGTATGGGCCCAAAAGCTTATTTAGCTTATTTTATTAAGAGATGGTGTAGTGGATGCACTTGAAGTTTTGATCTTCATTGGATAGGTTCAAGTCCTATTTTTTTAGGAAATAAGAGGGTTTGAACTTCTATTATTTACTCTATCAAAGTAATCCTTATCTTTTCGGGCATATTTCCTATAATATTGGCGGGAGTCCTATTATTATAATTGGGAGAGATAGGTGAAGTATAGTTATTGCAATTGTAATAGGTAAAAAATTTTTTCATACTAAGTGTATTAATTGGTCATATCGGAATCGTGGGTATGAAGCTCGAATCCATAAAAATATAATCGACAGGGTGGAAGCTTTAATTATTAAATTAATTGCTGATAATTCTGGGTGAAGATGATGAAATGTTGTTCCTAAAAATAGGATTGTTGATAGTACATTTATTATTAAAATATTTGCGTATTCTGCTAAAAAAAAAAGAGCGAATGGTCCTCCTGCATATTCAACATTAAAACCTGATACTAATTCTGATTCTCCTTCTGTTAAATCAAATGGGGCTCGGTTTGTTTCAGCTAGGGTTGAAATAAATCATATGGCAGCTATTGGTCACGCGGGTAATAAAAATCATATTATTTCTTGTGATATATTAAAGTTAAATAATATAAAACTTCCTGTTATTAAGACAAGACATAAAAGGATTAATGCTAGTGTAACTTCATATGAAATTGTTTGAGCGACTGCTCGTAGAGCTCCAATTAAAGCATATTTAGAATTAGAGGCTCATCCGGATCCTAAAATAGAATAAACAGCTAAGCTTGATAGGGCGAGTATAAATAAAATGCTTAAGTTTAAGTTTGATAAAGTGCTTGGAAGAGGTAATGGAATTCAAATTAATAAAGATAAAATTAGGGCTATTGTTGGTATTAATAAAAATAAAGTTTGGGAAGAAGTAGAGGGGCGTACTGGTTCTTTAGTAAATAATTTTAATCCATCTGCAATTGGCTGTAATAGGCCTGTTGGGCCTACAATATTTGGTCCTTTGCGAAATTGTATATATCCGAGTACTTTTCGTTCAATAAGAGTTAAAAATGCTACTGCTAATAGAATAGGAATAATATAAAATAGTGAATTAATAATTAATGAAGTTTGCATTATTAGGGGGAGGATTTAAACCTCCGAATTAAAGATTTTAGGTCTTTTGCAATTACCAAGCTCTGCCACCCTAATAAATCATTATTTTTAATTTACTTTTTAATTATTTCTTTATTTTATTTCAGAAATAATAGGAGGGCTTAAAATTTTTATAGGCCTTATTTTTCCGGCCCTTTCGTACTAGGAAAAATTTTTTATAGATAGAAACTGACCTGGATTACTCCGGTCTGAACTCAGATCACGTAGGACTTTAATCGTTGAACAAACGAACCTTTAATAGCTGCTACACCATTTGGATGTCCTGATCCAACATCGAGGTCGTAAACCCTCTCGTCAATAGGGACTTTTTGAGAGGATTGCGCTGTTATCCCTAGGGTAACTTAGTTCGTTGATCAAATAAGGATCAATTATGTTAATAATATTATTATTTTGAAATGTATTTCTTAGTTTTCATCTCGGGAGTTTAATTTTATCCCGTGGTCGCCCCAACCTAAAACCGGGTACTAAATTATTGTTATATTTATATAAAAATATAATTAGTTTAGGTTTAAAGCTCCATAGGGTCTTCTCGTCTTATATTTATATTTCCGCTTCTGCACGGAAAGATCAATTTCATTGATTAATTTAAAGAGACAGTTGAGCCCTCGTTTTGCCATTCATACAGGTCTATATTTAATAGACAAGTGATTACGCTACCTTTGCACGGTCATAATACCGCGGCCGTTGAACGATTGTCACTGGGCAGGCAGTACCTCTTATATTATTATGTCAAGAGGCGATGTTTTTGATAAACAGGCGAAGCTCATTGTTTTGCCGAGTTCCTTTTTAAATTTTAAATCTTTTTTAATGTTCCTGTGTTGGGTTAACATTAATATTAATATATTTATAAAATTATATATATATATATGTTTGTTAATTATCAATGATGAGTTCATTTTGATTTACACACACATGTAGAGGTTTCTTTCCTTATTACTTATTCTAGTAGTAATTTATCTATAAAATAGATTTACTTGATTTTTAAGAGAAATTAAGATTATTTATTATGATAATAAGTTTTATTTAAATTAAGCTTTGACGCAGTTTATGGTGGCTGCTTTTAGGCCAACAGTATTATTTTTCTTAAATAATTATAATCTTTATTTATTTATTTAGGTTGTTTCCTTTATTAATTGGGCTGTACCTCAATTAATTATAATAAAAGCGCTTGTTTTTAAAATATTTATGCTTTTAGTTGAACTAAAATTCATTCTCAAGTAACCAGCTATATCCAGGCTCGTTTGGTTTTTCGCCTCTACCAAAAGTTCTTCTCACTCTTTTGCTACAGAGAAGAGTTTGCTCATATATTGCTGTCTTAGGGTAGCTCGTCTGGTTTCGGGGTATATAACTAAAATTCTTTATGTTAATGTAGACTGGCTAGATCATTATGCTAAAGGTAAAAGTTGTTATCTCTGCTTTTTTATATTTTTGTCTTATTTCATTTTTATTTCATCTTTCCTTTACAGTACTTTTTCTATTGCGCTAATAAGTTTTCTGTCGCCCGTACTATCATATAATAATGTTTTGTGTATTAGGGATTAGTATTATATATTTAGGCTAGATTTAAAATTCAAAATAATTTGGTTAACAAATATTTTTTTGGTGTAAGCAAAATGCTTTATTTAAGCTATATTTTGATATCTAAGGCCACCTTCCGGTAGACTTACCATGTTACGACTTACCTTTTCTTGTAAGTTTATATATTTATTTAAGTTTTATATATTTTGAAAAGGGTGACGGGCGGTGTGTGCGTGCTCTATTGCCAATTTAAAAAGAACACTCTTTTTTCTTTTTACTTCTAAATCCTTCTTTATATTTTATTTCATATAATATTCCGTTTTTTATTATTAAAAAATGTAGCCCATTTCTTTCCATTTCATTTGCTACACCTTGACCTGACTTTTTTATTTTTAATCATTTTGTTCATTATTATTCTTTTAAAAGATGAACTGAGGGCGGTGGTATATAGGCTGTAGTAGCGAGAAATGGTGAGGTTTATCGGGGAGTGTCGATTATAGAACAGGCTCCTCTAGGTGGGTATAGAGCACCGCCAAGTCCTTTGAGTTTTAAGCTGTAGCTCGTAATGCTCTGGCGGGAATATCCATTTTAAGGTTGAGCATAGTGGGGTATCTAATCCCAGTTTGTTTCTCAGCTATAGTAGATTCAAGATTATATAGTATAACTTTCGTTTTTGGATTTACATTTTATAATTATATATAACTATTAAATAAATTTTAAATTCTATTTTATTAGATCTAAAACTACCCTTTAGGCCGTAGATATTAATATGAGTTTCTCGTATAACCGCGGTGGCTGGCACGAGATTTACCAACTCTAATCAATTATTGCTAAATCGAGCTTTTCGCTCATTGTTTAATGTTTATTACTGCTGAATTCCTGTGAAGGTGTGGCTAAACAAGGTGTCATGGGCTTTTGGTGCCTGATACCTGCTCCTTTACTTTTAATTAGAAAATAAAGGGCATTCTCACTGTAGCGATGAAGTTTGCATGTATAAATATAGTTGTAATTAATATAAAGATTAGGACCAAATCTATTTGCTTGCGAGATTTATTAAAATCTTTCTTGGCATTTTCAGTGCCATATTTTGCTTAAACTACGCTGGC